TAAAAAAAGCTACAGCACGTCTTGAAGGGATAAATTACTTATCATAAAAATTAATATTGGTAACATTTTACCAATATTAATTTTTTATCAAAATTTTCAGTTAAAAACACAACACCATATTTTTACTTAACAGATACTACATAAAATAAAAGGTCTATAAAATAACTTTATGGTAAAAAATTCGGATTTTAACTTTACAGATAATACGACAATAACTTTAGAATTACCTTTTTCCGAGCATATTGAAGAACTTAGACAAAGATTCTTTCATATATTTTGGATAATTTTACTTTTAACGGTTGTAGCATTTATTGAAGTTAAACTTTTAGTTAAAATATTAGAACTCCCAGTTGATAATGTAAAGTTCTTTCAGTTATCACCAGGTGAATATTTTGTTTCAACTGTAAAAATTTCTTTTTATACAGGCTTACTTTTTGGAAGTCCTTTTGCAATTGGGCAAATTATATTATTCTTATTGCCAGGCTTAACCAAAAAAGAAACAAAAGTTATTTTACCTCTATTATTGAGTTCATTATGTTTATTTGGTCTAGGCTTACTTTTTTCTTACTATGCTTTAATTCCCGCAGCTTTAAACTTTTTTTTAAACTATAGTGATGAAGTTATTGAGCCACTTTGGTCATTTGATCAATATTTTGAGTTTATACTTGTTCTTTTTTATAGTACAGGTTTAGCTTTTCAGATTCCAATTATACAAATTTTATTAGGATTATTGAATTTTGTATCCGCTCAACAAATGTTAGGTGCATGGCGATATGTAATACTTGTTTCAACAATTATTGGGGCAGTTTTAACACCTTCTACTGATCCTCTTACACAATTATTGCTTTCTTTTGCAATATTATTACTTTATTTTTCAGGCGTAGGTATCTTGTTTTTAATAAAAAATTAATTTATATATATACTTAAAAAGTATTTAATTCATGGCAACTAACAAGTTTTTTAAAAGTCTTTTATTTACTTTAACGATTGCTATAAGTTTATTTGGTTTTTCTGTAGAAGATTCATTTGCTTATCCAGTATTTGCGCAACAAGGTTATTCAAACCCACGTGCAGCAAATGGTAAATTAGCTTGTGCTAACTGTCATTTAAATCAAAAAGCTATTGAAATTGAAGCACCACAAGGTGTACTTCCAAATTCTGTATTTGAGATTGAAATAAAAGTACCATATGATGTTAATCGTCAACAAATTAGCGCTGATGGTAAACCCGCAGATTTAAACGTAGGTGGAATTTTAATTTTACCTAAAGGGTTTAAATTAGCGTCTAAGAAGCAAATTTCTCCAGAAGTTAAAGCAAAAAATAAAGGTGTATTTATCTCACCATATAGCACAGAATTCGATAATATCTTAGTTGTAGGCCCAATTGCTGGTAAAACACACCAGGAACTTATTTTCCCTGTTGTTGCACCTGATCCAGAGAAAGATGCTGATGTTAAATATTTAACATACCCATTCTACGCTGGTGGTAACCGTGGTCGTGGTCAAGTTTACCCAACTGGTGAGAAGAGTAATATCAATGCTTTTGGTGCATCACAAGCTGGTCAAGTTACAGAAATTACAACTACAGAAAAAGGTGAGTCTATAGTTACAATCGTTAATTCAAATGGTGTAACAACTTCTCAAACACTTTCAGCAGGTTTACAATTACTTGTAAAACAAGGTGATATTGTAAAATTAGAACAACCATTAAATATGGACCCTAATGTAGGTGGTTTTGGACAAGAGGAGTCAGAAATTGTATTACAAAGTTCTGCACGAGTTCTTGGTTACTTAGCCTTCTGTTTTGCTTTATTATTAACGCAAATTCTTTTAATTCTTAAGAAGAAACAATACGAAAAAGTTCAAGCTGCTGAACTTAACTTTTAAGATAAGGGCATTAAGACTTTATAATTTTAGTTCTTTAGGTTTCTAGTCTAAAATCGTATTAAAGAATTTACCTTAATAGTAATTCATTAAACTATATTTTTGATTGTTGGTATTTTTCTTCATCAATTCAGAAATAAAATCAGAAATGACAAAAGAATAATTGTCATTTCTGCTTTTTAGTTATAATAAATATTTTTTATATATATTTACTTAATAAATTTTCTAGTTTAAGAAAATAAGGTCGTGTGATATTTTTTAACATATTGAGAGATCATAGTTCTTATTAAATTTAAATTTATTTATAAATATAAAATAATTAAATGGTTTAGTGATAATTACCCAATTTGAAATATTTAAATTTCAAATTGGGTAATTATTAGTTTTAAATAAGTTTAATCTTCTATTTCAAAAACTTCTTTAAATACTTTTGATACTTTATCACCCGAATCTATTGATTCCAATGGATCTTTACGTAAACGGTGACGTAAACATAAAGTAATAATTTTTTCAATATCTGCAACTGTTACTTTATCTCTATTGTTATAAGCGGCATGTGCTTTTGCTGCCCGGTTTGTTACAATATCACCTCGTAACCCGTCTACATCTAATTGACTACATACTTCTGAGATTTTAACTCGTAAATCATAATCAAGTTGAACAGTTGGTAATAATGTTTGAGCACTAACAATTCGATCACGTAACTCTTGTTGTTGGGCTTCATAATTCTCTAACCATACATTTGGTGTTTGGTCAAATGAAGTCCGTTCTTCTACAACTTTCACACGTAAGATAGGGTCTTTTACTGTTCGAATTTCTGCATGCATTCCGAAACGATCTAATAACTGTGGGCGTAATTCCCCTTCTTCCGGGTTACCAGATCCCACTAGTACAAATCTAGCTGGATGGCGAATTGAAATTCCCTCACGTTCAACTGTGTTCCAGCCAGAAGCTGCTGAATCTAATAGGATATCAACTAAGTGATCATCTAATAAATTAACCTCATCAACGTATAGTAAACCTCTATTCGCTTTTGCTAATAAGCCGGGTTCGAAAGCTTTTACACCTTCAGTTAGAGCTTTTTCAATATCGATTGTTCCACAAACACGATCTTCAGTTGCACCTAAAGGTAAATCAACCATTGGGATTTTAATAAATTCTGTTTCTAATGTTTGACCATTTTGAATTGCAGTTTTTACTTCATTTCCCATTAAATCTAAGTCTGATTTATGTGAATTAAACGGATCATCTTTTATTACTTCAATTTCTGGAAGTAAATCAGCAATGGCTCTAATTGTTGTTGATTTTCCTGTACCACGGTCTCCCATAATCATAACCCCACCAATTTTAGGGTCGATTACATTCAATTGTAAAGCTAATTTCATTTCTTCTTGACCCACAATCGCTGTGAATGGGAAAACAGGTGAAGAGAATTTTTTTAAATCTTGTGTTACCATAATTATCAATTAAATATATAAATTTTTGATTAAAGTTTAGATTATTGGTAAAGTGTAGCACCTAAACGGATTGCTAAAACACTTGCCAGTAAAGCAGACATTAATGCAATATAAACTTGAAAATCAGTAATCATAATATTATTTTTTGTATAAATTTTTAAGGTAGTTTGATTCTAAGGAATTAAAGTATTATTAGTTTTTAATACTATTTCAATAAATTATAGTTTAAATATCTAATTTAAATATAATTTATTAATTTTTATATATTAATATATTACCAGCTTGATTTTGTAACCCCTGGTAATAGACATTGATGAGCCATCTCGCGTAATACATGACGTGATACACCAAAATCTCTATAAAAACCTCTAGGACGACCAGTTTTCCAACAACGATTCCGAATACGAATTTTTGAACTATTTCTTGGTAAGCGTTGAATTTTTGAGTGAATTTCTAATTTCAAATTAAAGTCACTAGTACTATTATATTCATCTAATAACGCTTGGCGTTTTGATTCATATTTTTTAGTTAATTTAATTCGTTTTTTCTCTCTTTCAATCATACTTTTTTTTGCCATAAATTTGTCGAAACTTTTAAATAAATTTTAAATTAGAATAAAACGTTTGTAGTTAAATTTAATTTCATTACAAACATTTTATATTTTAGATTAATTGTATAGTTATAACTCATATATAGCAATATTTAAAATATATTATAACCTAGTGAGTAGAGGACTTATCTAGGTTAATTTTGAAACATATGCTGAGTTTTTATTTGGAAGAATTGTATAGGTACTTAATAACTCACGGAATTCATCTCCGTCCATTGTTTCGATATCTAATAATCGTTCAACAACTAAATCAATAATAACTCGATTATCTAAGATTATTTGAAGAGCTTTCTGTTCACAATAGTTAACAATTTTACATACTTCATCATCAATTCTATCTGCAACACTCTCCGGATAAACTGAATCTTGATTCATATTTCCACCTAAGAATACTTGACCATTTGATTCCTCTTCAAGAGCAATTGGTCCAATATTTGACATACCAAAGCGTGTTACCATTTGACGAGCTAAATTTGTAACTTGTTGTAAATCACTACTTGCACCAGTCGTTACTTCTGGGTCACCAAAAATAACTTGCTCGGCTGCGCGTCCACCTAATGTGCCAATAATTCGTGCTAATAATGCAGAACGAGAAACTAAACTTTGATCTTCATCTGGTGTAAACCATGTTAAACCTTTTGCTGATCCACGTGGTGTAATTGTAATTTTTTCTACTTCATCATGAGATTGTAACACTGTTCCTGTAATAGCATGACCAACTTCATGATACGCTATTAATTTTTTGTTTTTGCTATCTTCCATTGGTGTGCCCGCGATACCACCAATAACACGATCAATTGCTTCATTAACTTCATTTTTCGAAATTGTCGCTTTTTTATATCTTGTTGCTAAAATAGCAGCCTCATTTAATAAATTAGCTAAATCTGCACCTGAAAAACCAGGGGTTCTATTTGCTAATTGAACTAATGAAACATCTTCTCCTAATGGTTTATTTTTTGCGTGAACTTTTAAGATACTTATACGACCTAGACGGTCTGGTAAATTTACGGTTACTTGGCGGTCAAAACGTCCAGGACGTAATAAAGCGGC